TTTTTGTAATTTTCTAATCGTTCCAAACTATTGCAAGTAGCATTAATCAAATTTACCTTTTCTCGTTCTATCTCAGAGTATCCATTCGTTCGATACTCATCTGCTTCGATTTCCACTTTCCGTAATCGAACCCGAGCTCTTTCGAGCTGTTCAATGGCTCCTCTACGTAATTCTTCTGAATTTCGAATAGTACTCAAGATCCTCTGTTTTCGCTTATCTAATAAATCATTTAATGAAAGTAGATTATTTTTCCATTCATTTCACAGCTATCATATCTCTTCCCGAACCAAACATGAATCTTTCGATTCATTTGGCTCTCACGCTCAATTGTTTCTTTTCTATTTTCTTTGATTGATGGGCATTCCCATATCTTTTAATGGAATGAGCCTATCCTCTCTTTTTGTTCATATTCAAAGATATCGAAACTGATCTCAGAATCTTAGGAGGACTCTTCAGACCAGACAAAAAATAAAAAATTGTCAGCAAAGTTGTTTCTTTATTTGTTCTTTATTTACAACTTATTTACAAAAAGAAAAAAAAAAAGATTTTAAAGAAAAAAGAATTCTATTCTTTCTTCTTTATATGCTATGAGAAATTAGATCAAAATTCTAATAGAATAGAAATAGAATTGAATATAATTCTGAACTTCATTACTTCATTCTCATTATTATTAGAATGATATTTCGATTTTTTTCATCCAAAAAATTCTCTTTTTTATACAAATAAATTGTATACAAATACAATACATAGGTCGTCGATTCGGCAGTGGATAAAGTGGATAAAAAAGGGGGGGAAGATACCCATCTTCCCAGTTAATGGTTCAAAGAATTTTATCCATATGAGTGTTCTACATCGGATAAATTCCCAATTATTCCTTTTTTCTTTTTATCATTTTTAAACCATTTAGGTACTAACGTAGCGGTAGAAAGAGTACCATGCTATGCTGTGCCTGGACTTCAAACAATTTATCTTTAACCATGTAAAAGACCTCAACATTATTGGTTGATAGAGAATCAAAGTTCATTTACCAATTCGTCACGAAATGCTATGGTTCTTACATAGGATTTCTGAATGAAATCCAATTCCGAAGTAATTCGTCGAGATTGTGCACCCTTTGTTCCTATTTCTGCTATAAATAATAATACATAAATATAAAGAAAGTGCAGCCGGTGAAATCCAACCTATTCTTGAAATACACAACTCGCACACACTCCCTTTCCAAAAAAAATCAATACACCCAGCACTACGCTTAGATTTATTGGATTTGTTGCTAAAATATCGGTATTAAACTCGAAACTCCCAGCGGATGGCCAGTGCCCCGCGGAAACAAAAGAATCGGTTATATTTTTCATATGCTTTCCCCTTATAGATAGGACTAACAAAGAACAGAGTTCTTTTTGTATCACTCCGCTTATTATTCTTAATGGAATTTGAGAATTCTCAAATTTCTTAGTTATGGTTATGTTTTTATTCTTATTTTTCTTTTTTACATTTTTATTCTACGATGAAATGAAACATTAAACAAAAGGATTTGCAAATAAAAGAGCTAATGCCACGACCAGTCCATAAATTGTTAAAGCTTCCATAAAAGCCAGACTAAGCAATAAAGTACCTCGTATTTTACCCTCTGCTTCTGGTTGTCTCGCAATACCTTCTACAGCTTGGCCCGCAGCAGTACCTTGACCAACCCCAGGTCCGATAGAAGCAAGCCCTACAGCCAATCCAGCAGCAATAACGGAAGCAGCAGAAATAAGTGGATTCATGGTAAGTTCCTCGCACCAAAAAGAGAAATGGTTAATGATACAACCAACCAATGAATTAGTACTTAATCTACTTCTTTTTCTACTTCTACTTTTACTATTTACTTTACTACACTTATTTTTTCTTTTTTGATCTTTATCACTAAAATCTATCGGGTCGAAGTAGCTAAAAACTCCAAATGGAATTCAGAATATTACTGAATTTTCAGAACTACTTCGATATGCCGTTTTTCCTTTCTACCTTATGTAAATAGATATGTATACGGTTTTAGTCATTGCGTTTCCTTGTTTATAAGCTATTCTATTCTTTCTCTTTCATTCAATTCACAATCACAGACAAAATAGAAAAAGGACTCATATGGGAATCCATCTAAATGCAGTGGGCTAGAAAAAAAGATATAGGGGTAATTACTATCTAACTAGTAAATAACATATACTTTTATTCTTACATAACGTAAATCACCTGCACTTTTTATTCTATGAAATCGTATTCTGTAACCATTCTTCGAAACATACACAAGGATTTATACCTCATAGGTATTATATATACATATATGTAGTAGGATCCCCAACCCTTATTTCTCTTACAAATCCTGCAATATCATCTATCTTTCTTCATATATGTAGCTATTTGCATTTTCTTCTCCAACCCAGTGGATTCTATGGAACCCCCCACATTGCTTAAATTGGGATAAGCTTCAAAAAGACTATTTCGAAAGTTAGTCAATGATGACCCTCCA